AAGTTTTACCGGGTACGCCTTATATACCGCTTTTGGGCAACCTTCCCAACAACTAAGAGATCCATTCGAAGAACACGGGGACTAGTTGAAGTAATGAGCCTCCCAACATTGGGAGGCTCATTACTTCAATTGAGATAATGACAACTCATTTCACTTTTTAGTTGGAACTTTAGGCGGTTCTCGAAAAAAGATAGCGAAAAAAATTATCCCTAGAGTCGAGACTAAAAGGAATGTATAAACCAATGCTTCCATAGATTCGATCGTGGTTTACAATTATAGCTTCCCTACCTGTTTGTTTTTTCTTTTTTTTTGGGGGGGGGGGACCCCCTTGACAGAGCAAGAGTTAAAAAAGCGGTAATTCAAATCCACTGTGGTACTCTATATAAAATTCCCCCCAAAAAGAAAATAGAGGGGAAAGATACCAAAGCAGTCCTGTATCAGACTGGCTGTCTTCTTGTAGTTGGATCCCCAAGTTTTTGGAATGCTCCAAACTCTACTTGAGCATCCAAATCTGGGTCAATACCAGCAAAAACATCTCTGAACAAGGTTCTAGCACCATGCCAAATGTGTCCAAAGAAGAAGAGCAAAGCAAACGAAGCATGCCCAAAAGTAAACCAACCCCTTGGACTGCTACGAAAAACACCATCGGATTTCAAAGTCGCACGATCTAATTCAAAAATTTCACCCAATTGAGCGCGTCTAGCATATTTTTTCACAGTAGCAGGATCACTATAACTGACTCCATTGAGTTCACCGCCGTAGAACTCAACGGTTACACCTACTTGTTCAACACTATACTTCGATTCTGCCCTTCTAAAAGGAACATCAGCTCTAACAATTCCATCGCCGTCTACCAAAACGACTGGAAATGTTTCAAAAAAAGTAGGCATACGACGTACAAAAAGCTCACGGCCTTCTTTATCTCTAAAGATAGGGTGTCCTAACCATCCAACCGCTATTCCATCTCCGTTATCCATTGAGCCTGCCCTGAATAATCCTCCTTTTGCCGGATTATTGCCGATATAATCATAAAAAGCTAATTTTTCAGGAATTTTAGACCAGGCTTCTGATAAACTTTGATTTTCGGCTAGCCCAGCGCTAATTCTTCGATATATCTCTTGCTGGAAGTAACCCTGATCCCATTGATAGCGAGTCGGGCCAAATAATTCGATGGGGGTAGTTGCTGAACCATACCACATAGTTCCAGCAACAACAAAAGCTGCAAAAAAGACAGCTGCGATACTACTGGAAAGTACGGTTTCAATATTTCCCATACGCAATCCTTTGTATAGACGTTGTGGCGGTCGGACGCTAAGATGGAATAAACCCGCTAATATGCCCAATGTACCTGCTGCAATATGATGAGAAGCTATTCCTCCCGGAACAAAAGGATCAAACCCTTCCACGCCCCACGACGGATTTACAGGTTGTACTTTTCCCGTTAGTCCATAAGGATCGGACACCCATATTCCGGGACCATACAAGCCTGTTACATGAAATGCACCAAAACCAAAGCAAGCCACCCCGGAGAGAAATAAATGAATTCCAAAGATCTTGGGCAAATCCAAAGAAGGTTTTCCTGTCCGTTCATCACAAAATATTTCTAGATCCCAATAGACCCAATGCCAGATAGCTGCCAAAAAGCATAAGCCAGAAAACACAATATGTGCCCCAGCTACACCCTCGTAACTCCAAATTCCCGGATTCGTTACAGTCCCTCCTGTGATACTCCAACCTCCCCATGAATTGGTTATTCCTAACCGAGTCATGAAGGGAATAACGAACATACCCTGTCTCCACATTGGATCAAGAACAGGATCAGAAGGATCAAAAACTGCTAATTCATACAGAGCCATCGAGCCCGCCCAACCAGCAACCAGAGCTGTATGCATTATATGAACGGAAAGCAACCGGCCGGGATCATTCAATACAACGGTATGAACACGATACCAAGGCAAACCCATGGAAAATACCCCTTTATCAAAGAAAAATAGACACTACGTAACTTTATTGCATTGAAAAAAACTATACTATGACTATCCTATGGACCTCCCTTGTTCGGTGGATTATTTCCTAAGAAGGGCTAGGTTACTATTTATTCTATTCTGTTTGTAATAATGGAATAATTCTGTTCGTAGGAACAAAGAGAAGCAGATTTATTCTATACTCGATAAGTACCAATACGCAATGGGGGGTTGGTACCATTTTCTATGAGTAAATGTTTATCATTAGAAGGACTTATTCGTAAAAATTTTCCTTTATTTATTTTGTCTTTCTTTCTAAATTTTTCTAATTTATGGATAAAATAAATATGATAAAGCCAATATTATAAAGACAATAAAACCATATTGTTACGTTTCCACATCAAAGTGAAATATAGTATTTAGTTCTTTTTTCTTTCAATTCATGCCTATTGGTGTTCCAAAAGTACCTTTCCGCAGTCCTGGAGAGGAAGATGCATCTTGGGTTGACGTATAGTGCGACTTGTCAGATATATTGG